TCCCAGTTCGCTCGCCGCTACTAAGGGAATCGTTTTTACTTTTTTTTCCTCTGGGTACTAAGATGTTTCAATTCCCCAGGTTCGCTCTTTCTTCCTTATGGATTGGGGAAGAAGTTCTATGGAGTTGCCTCATTCGGAAACCTCCGGATCAAAGCTCTTTGCCTGCTCCCCGGAGCGTATCGCCGGTCATCGCGTCCTTCATCGCTTCTGAATACCAAGGTATCCCCCAAAAGCCCTTTCTTTCTTGAATCGAAATACAAATTCTGTAGCCAGAATAAGGGATGTGGAGATAAGCGGACTCGAACCGCTGACATCTGCCGTGCAAAGGCAGCGCTCTACCAGCTGAGCTATACCCCCAGCTGGGCTATCCTGGACTTGAACCAGGGACCTCACCCTTATCAGGGGTGTGCTCTAACCAACTGAGCTAATAGCCCTACCTTATTGGCAGGATATGGTTATGAAACCAGTCCAATTTTGGTCCTAATCGACCTAAAGATGGGTTTAACCCATTCTTGTTAAAGGAGGTCATCCAGCCGCACCTTCCGGTACGGCTACCTTGTTACGACTTCACCTCGGTCACTACTTTTACCTTCGGCATCTCCTTCCTTGCGGTTAGGATAACGACTTCGGGTACAAGCAGCTCCCATGGTGTGACGGGCGGTGTGTACAAGGCCCGGGAACGGATTCACCGCTGTGTAGCTGACCAGCGATTACTAGCGATTCCACCTTCATGCAGGCGAGTTGCAGCCTACAATCTGTACTTGGAGCAAGTTTCAAAGATTAGCTCGTCCTCACGGACTGGCAACTTATTGTCTTACCCATTGTAGGACGTGTGTAGCCCAGGGTGTAAGGGGCATGATGACTTGACGTCGTCCTCACCTTCCTCCGGTTTGTCACCGGCAGTCTTTTTAGACAAATGAACTAAAAATAAGGGTTGCGCTCGTTGCGGGACTTAACCCAACATCTCACGACACGAGCTGACGACAGCCATGCACCACCTGTAGAAGCGGAGTAAGGACCTCTTTTCAGAAGACCAACACTTCTATCAAACCCTGGTAAGGTTCTTCGCGTTGCATCGAATTAAACCACATCCTCCACCGCTTGTGCGGGCCCCCGTCAATTCCTTTGAGTTTCACTCTTGCGAGCGTACTTCCCAGGCGGGATACTTAACGCGTTAGCTAAGATACTGAACGGGTCGATACGTCCAACATCGAGTATCCATCGTTTACGGCTAGGACTACTGGGGTATCTAATCCCATTTGCTCCCCTAGCTTTCGTCTCTGAGTGTCAGTAATAGCCTAGTAGAGTGCCTTCGCCATCGGTGTTCTTTCCAATATCTACGCATTTCACCGCTCCACTGGAAATTCCCTCTACCCCTACTATACTCAAGTCTCCTAGTTTCCAATGCAGATTTGAGGTTGAGCCTCAAGGTTTAACAGTGGACTTAGGAAACCACCTGCAGACGCTTTACGCCCAGTGATTCCGGATAACACTTGCATCCCCCGTCTTACCGCGGCTGCTGGCACGGAGTTAGCCGATGCTTTCCACCTTAAGTACCGTCAGATCTTCTTCCTTAAGGCACCGAGGTTTACAACTCAGTAAGTCTTCGTCCCTCACGCGGTATTGCTCTGTCAGGCTTTCGCCCATTGCAGAAAATTCCTCACTGCTGCCTCCCGTAGGAGTCTGGACCGTGTCTCAGTTCCAGTGTGGCTGATCGTCCTCTCAGACCAGCTACTGATCGTCGCCTTGGTAGGCCATTACCCTACCAACTAGCTAATCAGCCGCGAGCTTCTCTTCAGGCAGAGGTGTTCAGTATAACTAAATTCCTCTTTTTCACCCTGGGGCATATGGGGTTTTAGCGAATGTTTCCACTCGTTATCCCCCTCCTAAAGGCAAATTCTCACGTGTTACTCACCCGTCCGCCACTAAAATTAGCCGAAGCTAATTTCCGTTCGACTTGCATGTGTAAGGCATACCGCCAGCGTTCATCCTGAGCCAGGATCAAACTCTCCGTAGTATTTCCTAGTTCTTTTTTCTTCTCAACTTAGTTAGGACCTTTTTGAAAGTTACTAAGCTGTTTTGATTTAAGTATTGGAGAAACTCCACAATTCCTACAATACTTGTTAGAGTAGGATTTTGTCAAGTGTTAAATAAATGTTTACTATTTTTTTTTTTACCACTAAAGAGAGTTGACACTTTTTTGATATTCAATTAAAATATCTCACAGTTGAGAATCTAAATAAATGTTACCCAAAAATCTTGAAACCAATACCGAAAAGGAAACCCCTCATGGGAGAACAAATCCAACCTTGGCAAAGAAAAAAAATCAATTGCCAAACTATCTCCAATCTTATTTTGACTTTTGATATGGCTCTTGAAAAAAATACTCTTGAAGTGGTAGAGGATCAAAACCTTCCTCCCACACAAAACGATAACCGAATTTATACGGTAGGCGGAAAATTAGTAGTAACAGCATCCGACGTTGCCGAAGTTGTTGCTCTATGGACAGGTTTACCGGCAACTAATCTAACCCGAGATCAAGCAGAACGTTTCCTTCATTTAGAACAAGATCTTGGTAACCACATTATTGGCCAAAACCATGCATTAGCTGTGGTAGCAAAATCGTTACGCCGTTATGCTGCTGGTTTAAGAAATCCGAAACGTCCAATAGGAAGCTTCCTATTATGTGGTCCAACAGGTGTAGGAAAAACAGAGTTAACTAAGCAATTAGCTGAAAATCTTTTTGGGTCACAAAAAGCTCTTATCAGACTAGATATGTCTGAGTATATGGAAAAACATACTGTAGCTCGTTTAATCGGATCTCCTCCAGGATATGTAGGATTTGAAGAAGGCGGGCAATTAACAGATGCTGTAAGAAGTCGACCTTATAGCATAGTTCTTTTTGATGAAATCGAAAAAGCCCATCCTGATGTGTATAATGTTTTATTACAAATTTTAGATGATGGAATTTTATCTGATTCTAAAGGAAGAACTGTTTCTTTTCAAAATACGCTTATAATTCTAACATCTAACTTAGGATCGCAAACCATTCTTGAGTTTTGTGCACAGAAACCAACTCGAACGCTTGAGGAAGAAGGTATGCTTAAGAAACTTGTCACACAGACACTAGGATCTAAATTTAGACCTGAGTTTCTTAATAGGTTAGATGATATTGTAATTTTTCATCCACTCTCGAAAGACCATATAAGTGTAATTAGCTTTATCCTTTTAGATGAAATAGATGAACGACTTGCTCGCAAAGGTTTTCATTTGTTAGTAACCAGTCGATTACTAACTACAGTTCGTCAAGAAGGTTTTAACTCTATGTATGGTGCAAGACCGTTACGACGTGCTATCAGTAAATGGGTAGAAGATCCTATTGCTGAAAAGCTTTTGCATGTTGGAGATGAAATTGAATTTGGAAGTAGTCTCTTGGTAGATGTAGAGGGCAACGATCCCGGTACTCCTCAGGTTCTAGTTCTTCCGCCAGGTCTTCGAGAGGAAATACAATCCCGAAACCGCGGTATGATCTTAGCTCCTACAACATAAGCCCAGTATCCTTCCTTTCCTCAATTCTAATTTTTAGAATTTTCTTGGTTTTCCCTGGGGTAACACTTACCCTTAAATAATTCGTATGATCAAACCCCGTTTTGCTCTTTCTATTTTGCTTTGTCTTTTACCTGCGCTTCCTTCAGTTGCAATTGAATTAGATGAAGCAACTCGAACCGTTCGCTCTGATGCGAAAGGGAATCAAACTACTTTAAGCCCTGAACAAGTTAAACGTGGAAAGCGTCTATTTAATGCATCTTGTGGACAATGTCATGTTGGTGGTCTTACTAAGACTAACCCAAACGTAGGATTAGACCTTGAAGCACTAAGTCTTGCTACTCCTGCACGTGACAATGTTGAAGCACTTGTAAATTACATGAAAGACCCTACCACTTATGATGGTCTAGAATCAATCGCTGAGATTCATCCCAGCATTAAAAGTGCTGATATCTTTCCAAGAATGAGGTCACTTAGTGAGGATGATCTTGAAGCTATAGCTGGCCACATTTTAATCCAACCCAAGATCATTTCAGAAAAATGGGGCGGTGGGAAAATTTATTATTAACCTTTTCGGATGATTCCTCAGGAGAACCCATGAAACCAAATCCTCTAAGATATCTTTCTATTAGTCTTTTCCTTCCTTTCTTATTCTCAACAGTTTCAGTAGCTGCTGACATTGAGAATGGTGAACGCATTTTTAGTGCAAACTGTTCCGCATGTCACGCCGGCGGAAATAACGTGATCATTCCAGAGAAAACTCTAAAGAAAGAAGCTTTAGAGGCGAACGGGATGAATAGTGTTGATGCTATCACATACCAAGTGACTAATGGAAAAAACGCTATGCCTGCCTTTGGTGGTCGATTAGACGACAGCGATATTGAAGATGTCGCAAATTATGTGTTATCACAATCTGAAAAAGGTTGGGATTAGTCGAGTAGGTTTTTTCCTATCGATCTATTCCAACCTAAAAGCCGAGGACGAAAACTCCTTCCCCTGCTGGGATCGTGAGGGAGCATTTCATCCTCTGTGGGAAACCTAAAAAAGGGTTCCACTTTCTCTCACCATTTTGTTTTGATTTCCCCCCCCACAAACGAACATGAGTACAACTCGAAAGTCCACTATTGTGGATTTTAATACAGTAGAAACAAGCTTTGAAAAGTGGGCTAAACCTGGTCAATTTTCTAGAGCTTTAGCTAAAGGTCCAAAAACCACTACATGGATTTGGAATCTCCACGCCGACGCTCATGATTTTGACGTTCAAACAAATTCACTACAAGAAATTTCAAGAAAGATCTTTAGTGCTCATTTTGGACAGTTAGCTGTAATTTTTCTTTGGTTAAGTGGTATGCACTTCCATGGTGCATACTTCTCAAACTATTCAGCCTGGTTAACAAATCCTACTTCAATACGTCCAAGTGCACAAATTGTATGGCCAATTGTAGGACAAGAAGTTTTAAATGCTGACGTTGGTGGTAATTTCCAAGGTATACAAATCACATCTGGATTCTTCCAACTATGGAGAGCTGAAGGTATTACAAGTGAAGTTGAACTTTATTGGACAGCCTTAGGTGGTTTAATTGCCTCGTTCTTAATGCTTTTTGCTGGTTGGTATCATTACCATAAAGCTGCACCAAAATTAGAATGGTTCCAAAATGCAGAGTCAATGCTAAACCACCATTTAGCTGGACTTTTAGGACTTGGTTCACTTGCTTGGGCAGGACATCAGATTCATGTTGCGTTACCAATCAATAAACTTCTTGATCTTGGTATTAGTCCAGAAGAAATTCCATTACCTTACGAATTCTTATTAAATCGTCAATTAATTTCTCAACTTTACCCAAGTTTTAGTAAAGGATTAACGCCTTTCTTTACTTTAAATTGGGGTGAATATTCTGACTTTTTAACTTTCAAAGGTGGATTAAATCCAGTAACTGGCGGTTTATGGTTAACAGATACTGCCCATCACCATGTAGCTATTGCTGTACTTTTTATAGTCGCTGGTCACATGTACAAAACTAATTGGTTCTTAGGCCATAGTATAAAGAACATTCTCGAAGCTCATAAAGGTCCCTTTACAGGTGAAGGTCACAAAGGTTTATATGAGATTTTAACAACTTCTTGGCATGCTCAATTAGCAATTAACCTAGCTTTATTCGGGTCATTAAGTATTATAGTTGCGCATCATATGTATGCTATGCCACCATATCCTTATATAGCCATTGATTACCCTACTCAATTATCTTTATTTACTCATCATGTGTGGATAGGAGGTTTCTGTATCGTTGGTGGTGCTGCTCATGGAGCTATATTCTTTGTTCGCGATTATAATGCTGCAAACAACTATAATAACCTTGTTGATCGTGTAATTCGACATCGTGATGCAATAATTTCACATCTTAACTGGGTATGTATTTTCTTAGGGTTACATTCATTTGGACTTTATATACATAATGATACAATGAGAGCTCTAGGACGTTCGCAAGATTTATTCTCAGATAATGCTATAGCACTAAAACCTGTGTTTGCTCAATTTATTCAAAACCTTCATACATTAGCACCAGGAAACACTGCACCAAATGCTCTTACAACAGTAAGTTACGCTTTTGGAGGAGATATTATTAGTGTTGGATCAAAAATTGCCATAGCACCTATTCCTTTAGGTACAGCCGACTTTTTAGTTCACCACATTCATGCTTTTACTATTCATGTAACTGTATTAATATTATTAAAAGGTGTTCTTTATTCAAGAAATTCACGTTTAATACCAGATAAAGCAAACTTAGGGTTTAGATTCCCATGTGACGGACCCGGCCGTGGAGGTACTTGTCAAGTTTCTGCCTGGGACCATGTTTTCCTGGGGTTATTTTGGATGTATAATTCTCTATCTATTGTTCTTTTTCACTTTAGCTGGAAAATGCAATCTGATGTTTGGGGTACTGTATCACCTACCGGTGCAGTTTCGCATATAACAGGAGGGAACTTTGCACAAAGTGCTATCACCATAAATGGTTGGTTAAGAGACTTTTTATGGTCGCAAGCAGCTCAAGTAGTACAATCATATGGATCACCACTTTCTGCTTACGGATTGATTTTTTTAGGGGCCCATTTTATCTGGGCGTTTAGCTTAATGTTTCTGTTCAGTGGAAGAGGTTATTGGCAAGAGCTTATCGAATCAATTGTCTGGGCTCATAATAAATTAAAAGTTGCTCCATCGATCCAACCACGTGCTTTGAGTATTACACAAGGTCGTGCTGTAGGACTTGCACATTATCTACTAGGTGGTATAGGAACAACTTGGTCATTCTTCCTAGCTCGGATTATTTCTGTCGGCTAACCTAGAAAAGGAGAAAAATATAATATATGGTTTATAAATTTCCAAAGTTTAGTAAAGCTTTAGCTGAAGACCCATCAACAAGACGTATTTGGTATGGTATAGCTACTGCTCATGATTTCGAAAGTCATGATGCAATGACAGAATCAAAACTTTATCAGAAAATATTTGCATCGCATTTTGGTCATATTGCTATCATTTTCTTATGGACAGCCGGAAACTTATTTCATGTTGCATGGCAAGGGAACTTTGAAGCTTGGGGTTTAAATCCACTTAAAGTTAGACCTATAGCACACGCTATATGGGATCCTCATTTTGGTCAAGCTGCTTATAAAGCATTTTTAAAAACATCAAGTCCAGCAAATCTAGCATTATCTGGTGTTTATGAGTGGTGGTATACTATTGGCTTAAGAACAAATAATGATCTTTACCAAAGTTCATTTTTCCTAATAATTCTTTCAAGTGTACTTCTGTTTGCTGGTTGGTTACATTTACAACCTTCATTTAAGCCTAACTTAGACTGGTTTAAGGCTAACGAATATAGACTGAATCACCATTTGTCAGGTTTATTTGGTTTTAGTTCTTTAGCTTGGACTGGACATTTAGTCCATGTCGCTATCCCTGAATCTCGAGGTATACACGTAGGATGGGATAACTTCTTAACAGTTTTACCACATCCAGCTGGTTTAACTCCTTTCTTTAGTGGTAACTGGAAAGTTTATGCTCAAGATCCTGACACAGTATCTCACATTTTTGGCTCAAGTGAAGGATCAGGTAGTGCAATTTTAACATTTCTTGGTGGTTTTCATCCTCAAACAAAATCATTATGGTTAACTGACATGGCACATCATCATCTGGCTATTGCAGTACTATTCATAGTGGCTGGTCACATGTACAAAACAAACTGGTTAATCGGTCACCAGATGAAATTAATTCTTGAGGCTCACCGACCACCTGCAGGTAGATTAGGGATTGGTCATATAGGCCTTTATGAGACAATTACAAATTCTTTGCATTTCCAATTAGGGTTAGCTTTAGCATCTTTAGGTGTCGTTACTTCCTTAACGGCTCAGCATATTTATGCTCTTCCACCATATGCATACTTAGCTAACAATTTTCCGACACAAGCTGCTTTATATACTCATCACCAATATATAGCAGGTTTCCTTATGGTAGGTGCTTTTGCACATGGAGCCATATTCTTTGTTCGTGATTATGATCCTGCTGTTAATAGTAAAAATGGTGAACTTAATGTTCTTGCCCGAATGTTAGAACATAAAGAAGCTATAATATCACATTTAAGTTGGGTAAGTTTATTCTTAGGTTTCCATACACTAGGAATATACGTACATAATGATGTTGTAGTTGCTTTTGGACAACCAGAAAAACAAATCCTTGTTGAACCTTTATTTGCGGAATGGATCCAAGCTGCATCAGGTAAAACTTTATACAATTTTGATTTACTATTAGCTTCCAATAGTAGCTCAGCAAGTGTTGCAAGTAGTCAACTATGGCTTCCTGGTTGGTTAAATGCTGTAAATGATGGTAAAAACTCATTATTTTTGCCTATTGGACCGGGTGATTTCTTAGTTCATCATGCTATTGCATTAGGCCTTCATACAACTACATTAATTTTGGTAAAAGGTGCTTTAGATGCACGTGGTTCGAAATTAATGCCTGATAAAAAAGATTTTGGTTATAGTTTCCCCTGTGATGGACCAGGTCGCGGTGGTACATGTGACATTTCCGCTTGGGACGCTTTTTATCTTGCAATGTTCTGGATGTTGAATACTATTGGATGGGTAACATTCTATTGGCATTGGAAACACTTAACTTTATGGCAAGGAAATCAGATTCAATTTAATGAGTCTTCAAATTATCTAATGGGATGGCTAAGAGATTATTTATGGCTTAATTCTTCTCCTTTAATTAATGGGTATAATCCATTTGGTATGAATTCCCTTTCTGTCTGGGCTTGGATGTTCCTATTTGGGCACTTAGTGTGGGCAACAGGTTTCATGTTCTTAATTTCTTGGCGTGGATATTGGCAGGAATTAATAGAAACTATTGTGTGGGCTCATGAAAGAACTCCTTTAGCTAATTTAGTTCGTTGGAAAGATAAACCAGTGGCTCTTTCTATTGTTCAAGCAAGACTTGTAGGTTTAGCACATTTTGCCGTAGGTTATATTTTAACTTATGCTGCTTTTGTTATTGCTTCTACAATTGGAAAATTAGGTTATTAGTGATTCAATTAAATCAAGGAGTAATTTTACTCCTTGATTAATTTTTAAATTTAAAATAGAAATAAATATAAAAAAATAAGGTTAGTTTTTATGGCTAAATATAGTGTCGTTAAAAGACAAATACGACGTGAGAATATGGTTCGTCGATACTGTGAACTTAGACAAAAGTTGAAAAATGATTTAAAAGAAGCATCTTCTTTTAAATCAAAGATGGATTTCCATATAAGACTACAAAAATTACCAAGAGATAGTTCTAGTACGAGGTTAAGAAATCGTTGTTGGAAAACAGGTAGAGGAAAAGCTGTTTTTCGTGATTTTGGCCTTTGTCGTCACATGGTGCGAGAAATGGCTAATAAAGGACTTTTACCTGGGGTCATAAAATCCAGTTGGTAAAATAATTAACATAAAATAAAAAAATACAGCGCTCCCAGAGTTGGCTAGAATTTATGATCCCTGGGAGGCTGATCGAAACTCGAGTTATGCCTGTCCTCGTCTGTATTGAAAATATGCAGACACAAAAAGACCTATTAAAGTAACAACAATTAATCCTAAAACAATTCCAAATAAAAGAGGTTCAATCATAATATAGTTTTATGCGTATTTTTAAGAAAACGTTATAACGTTTTTATCTAAATCCTACCGCAGCTTGCCATACGAAAGCTAACAATAGAAATAAAATAGGAATAACTGGTAAAATATCTACTAAAGGGCTATAACCAGCAAAAACATCAGGTAATTTCGCAAGAATAATTTCAGTCATGATGAAGAACCTTGTTATTAAACTACAAAGGATTTTGTTTTAACAAATAAATACTAGATTATAAAGTTTTTAGATAGTATTTTTTATTATTGATTGTTTTATAAATTTTTTTTACAAATAAGAAGCAATTACTTTTAAATATTCTGTTTTTTTAACCATATGTTTATATATGATTAGTAGTATAACAATACTTATTATACACTAGTTTCTAGTTCTTAGAAGTAATAATGTTAGTCAGACTTCTCCAAATACTTAAATATCATAGTTTTTAGACATAATAATTTTCCTAATCTTATAGAAAAATTATTATAGTCATTAGTTTTTCACTAGCTAGTGAAGGGACTTGAACCCTTAACCTACTGATTACAAGTCAGTTGCTCTGCCAGTTGAGCTACACCAGCAATCTTTTTAATTCATACTATTTTCTATTTTATTATTTATTTAACGTTATGCGGATGGAGAGACTCGAACTCTCATGGAGTGACCCACTGGATTCTAAGTCCAGCGCGGCTACCAATTTCGCCACATCCGCGTAAACCTACTTGGTATTGAACCTTAGTTTACTTTTACCACACAAAAATAATTTCTTCTTAAAGACAATACTAATAAAATAATCAAAAAAACCAAGGTTTAATTTTAAGTATTTAAATAACTCTTTAGTTAATCTTTATTTTATAAATTCTTAACTTCTGTAAGTTCTTTAACCTAACATAACCATTTTTTTTTAGGCACCAAACATTGTTTAGACTGTGGATAATCTTATTGTATATTTTAATCGTATTTAATTCCATGTAAAATATACAATACTATATAATATAAAGAAATAAATAGTCAAAAAGCATATGTCTCATTCTATTACTCTTTTTAACGAATTAAGCTTAACTAACAAACTTCTTATTTTAGTAAATTATTCTAACCAGACAAATGTAAAAGTTCGTATAAGAAAATCAGATATATTAACTAAATCACTTGATACATCAGGTTATAAACTTGGAAAAGATAGTAAATTAACTTTTATTGAAAATCATTTAATCTTCTCATCTCTAAAAGAACATAAAATAATGAGTCATTTTATTAATGATATTAAACAAATACAATTAAAAACAAAGATAAAAGTAGAAGAAGTTCAAAAGTCACGGAATTCAAACCAATCCCGTCTATTAACAAGTAAAATAGTAAGTCAATTTATTTAAGGAGTATAATTATAGTTATTAATATTATAATTATAAAAAATTTAGCCTGACCTTTCGTTTGGGTAGGCTAAATTTTCTAAGTTTTTATTTACTAGACAATTGCTTTAAGCATTAGTAACAATAACATAAAAGCGTCTTTAGTTCAGTTGGTAGAACGTAGGTCTCCAAAACCTAATGCCGAGGGTTCAAATCCTTCAAGGCGTGATTATTCCTTTTACTATTTTTTGTTTAAGTTAAAGCATTTACATTAAAAAAACTATTTGATAGTATCTTTTTAAGATATAGAATATAATCTAAAAAATCTAAA